CGATGGTCATACAAATTAATCACTGATTTAGAACAACAATCGGGAGAATATCAGGAAGACGTACCGGTGGATCATGAAATTCGTTCAAGAAAAGCCAAACGTGTAGTAATTTTTACTACTAACAAAGAGGATACTGATCCTAATACGGATACTAATACGCCCGACCAAACCGACGAAATAGCTTTGATACGCTATTCACAACAATCAGACTTTCGGCGAGGTCTAATCAAGGGTTCTATGCGGTCTCAAAGGCGTAAAACAGTAATTTTAGAATTGTTTCAAGCAAATGTGCATTCCCCTCTTTTTTTGGACAAAATACAAAAGTCCTCTCTTTTTTCTTTTGATATCTCCGGGTTTATTAAACGAAATTTTAGAAATTGGATGTGGAGGGGGGAAGGATTCAAAATTGTAGAGTATACAGAGAACCAAACAGAAAGAGAAGAAAAAAAAGAAAAGGACAAAAGACAGGAGAAAGCGCGAATAGAGATAGCAGAGGCCTGGGATACCATTCCATGTGCGCAAGTAATAAGAGGTTGCATGTTACTAACTCAATGTATTCTTAGAAAATATATTCTATTACCTTCATGCATAATTGCAAAAAATATTGGACGTATACTCCTATTTCAACTTCCTGAATGGTCTGAGGATTTCCAGGAATGGAATAGAGAGATGTATGTTAAATGTACCTATAATGGGGTTCCATTATCCGAAACAGAATTTCCGAAAAATTGGTTGACAGACGGTATTCAGATAAAAATCTTATTTCCTTTCTGTCTGAAACCTTGGGACAAATCGAAAGTAGGATCCTCTAAGAACGATCTAATGAAAAAGAAAAAAGAAAAAGATGATTTTTGTTTTTTAACGGTTTGGGGAATGGAAACTGAACTTCCTTTTGGTTCGCCCCGAAAACGACCTTCCTTTTTTAAACCCATTTTTAACGAATTCAAAAAAAAAATGGAAAAATTAAAAAAGAAGTATTTTCGAGTTCTAATAATTTTCAAAAGAAAAACAAAATTACTTCGAAAAGTTTCAAAAGAAACAAAAAAATGGGTTATCAAAAGTGTTATTTTGACAAAAAAAATAATAAAAGAACTTTCAAAAATCAATCCAATTTTATTATTTCGATTAAGAGAAGTAGAAGTATACGAATCGAAAGAAATTAAAGAAGAAAAAGATTCCATAATAAGCAATCAGATAATTCACGAATCATTTAGTCAAAGTGGATCTCCGAATTGGACAAATTTTTCATTGACAGAAAAAAAAATGAAGGATCTAACTGATCGAACAAGTACAATTGAAAATCAAATAGAAAGAATCAAAAAAGAGAAAAAAAAAGTAACTCCAAGAATAAATAATCTTAGTCCTAACAAAACAAGTTATAATGCTAAAAGATTCGAAAAATGGCAAATATTAAAAAGAAGAAATGCTCGAATAATTTGTAAATTACCCTTTTTTTTGAAATTTTTCATTGAAAGAATATACACAGATATCTTTTTATCTCTCATTAATATTCCCAGAATGAATACAGAATTTTTTCTTGAATCAACAAAAAAAATTATTGATAAATCCATTTACAATAATGAAAGAAAACAAGACATAATTAATATTAAAAAAAAAAAGAAAAATCCAATTCCGTTTATTTCGACTATAAAAAAGTCACTTGATAATATTAGTAATAGTAAAACAAATTCACATACTTTTTATGACTTATCCTACGTGTCCCAAGCATATGTATTTTACAAATTATCACAAATCCAAGTTAGTAACTCGTATAAATTAAGATCTGTTCTTCAATATCAAGAAATCCCTTTTTTTCTTAAGCCCGAAATAAAGGATTCTTTTGAAACGCAAGGAATGGTTCGTTCGAAATTAGGGGATAAGAAACTTCCGAATTATGAAATGAATCAATGGAAAAACTGGTTAAGAGGACATTATCAATACGATTTATCTCAGATCAGATGGTCTAGATTCCTACCAGAAAAATGGCGAAATATAGTTCATCGGCGTCATATAGCTAAAAAGGAAAATTTAAGCAAATGGCATTCATATGAAAAAGACCAATTAATTGATTCCAAAAAACAAAAACAATTTGAAGTAGATTCATTATCTAATCAAAAAGAGAATTTTCAAAAATACTATAGATATGATCTTTTATCATATAAATTTATTAATTATGAAACTAAAACGGAATGCTTTTTTTATAGATCTCCGTTTCAAGGAAATAAGAACCAAGAGATTTCTTATAACACGCCTAAAGAGACCTTTTTTTCTATGCTGAGAAGCATCCCTATTAATAATTATCTAGAAGGGGTGGATATTCTATATATGGAAAAAATGGCCGATAGAAAATATTTTGATTGGAAAATTCTCAATTTTGATCTTAGACAAAAAGTAGATATTGAGGCCTGGATCATGATCGATACCAATAGGAATCAAAATACTGAAATTCGTACTAATAATTCTCAAAAAAATTCTAAAAAAGATCTTTTTTATCTTAGGATTCCAGAAATAAATCTACCAAACTCCCACAAAGGATTTTTTGATTGGATAGGAATGAATGAAAAAATGCTAAAGCGTCCCATATCAAATCTGGAACATTGGTTCTTCCCAGAATTTGTATTACTTTATAATGCATATAAAACGAAACCTTGGTTTATACCAAGCAAATTACTTCTTTTAAATTTGAATAGAAATGAAAATAGTAGTGAAAATCAAAATGAAAATAAAAAGATCAATGAAAAGGAAAAGGGAAGTTTTTTGATAGCATCGAATAAAAAGCATCGAAATCAAGAAGAAAAAGAACCCACAAGTCGAGGAGATCTTGGATCCGTTCTCTCACAACAAAAAGATATTGAAGAAAGTAATGCAAGATCAAAGATGAAAAAAGGGAAAAAGAAAAAACAATACAAAAGCAAGACGGAAGCAGAACTAGATTTCTTCCTGAAACGTTATTTGCTTTTTCAATTGAGATGGGACGATACTTTGAATCAAAGAATGATCGATAATATCAAGGTATATTGTCTCCTGCTTAGACTGGTAGATCCAAGAAAAATTACTATATCCTCGCTTCAAAAGAGAGAAATGAGTTTGGATATAATGCTGATTCAGAAGAATTTAACTCTTACAGAATTGATGAAAAAAGGAGTATTGATTATAGAACCCATTCGTCTGTCTGGAAAAAAAGATGGACAATTTATTATGTATCAAACCATCGGTATTTCGTTGGTTCATAAGAGTAAGCATCAAACTAATCAAAAATACCAAGAGCAAAGATATGTTTCTAAGAATAATTTGGATGAAGCTATTTCACCATATCAAAGACTAACTGGAAATAGAAACAAAAATCGTTTTGATTTGCTTGTTCCTGAAAATATTTTATCGTTTAGACATCGGAGAAAATTCAGAATTTTAATTTGTTTCAATTCAAAGAATCGAAATGATATAGATAGAAATCTAGTATTTTTGAATGAAAAGAACGTAAAAAACAGCAGCAAAGTTTCACATGACAATAACCATCTTGATAGAGAGGAAAATCAATTAATGAAATTCAAGCTCTTTCTTTGGCCTAATTATCGATTAGAAGATTTAGCTTGTATGAATCGTTATTGGTTTGATACCAATAATGGCAGTCGTTTCAGTATGTTAAGGATACATCTGTATCCACGATTGAAAATTTGTGGATAATACACTTTTTCTATATATCCTATACCCTATTATAATATAGGGTATATGAAAGCAAACAAATACAAATACACGGATCACATGTCTTGTCTCACATTTCATTAATATCTCAATTAGATCTCGAAATGAATCAACAGAACCTTAGAACCTTCTTCATTTTAAGTCTCAAGTCAAATTCTTTTATACGAAAATGTACCAACCCCTTTTTTATCCCTATCTAAATCAATGAATCCAATTTCAAATTGGATTCGTTGATTTGAATTCAGAAAATTGGGAGTTCATAAAGAAATTTGGATCATATTATTGTATATACCACATTCAAATTAATGGCATTATTATTACTGATCGGTAAAATCCATATCTGTAAAAAGGGAAAGGGAAATTTTTTTATGGTAAAAAATTCATTCATTTCGGTTATTTCTCAAAAAGAAAACGAAGAAAACAGGGGGTCTGTTGAATTTCAAGTATTCAGTTTCACCACTAAGATAAGGAGACTTACTTCACATTTGGAATTGCACAAAAAAGACTCTTCATCTCAGAGAGGTTTGCGAAAAATTTTGGGAAAACGTCAACGACTGCTGGCCTATTTGTCAAAAAGAAATAGAGGACGCTATAAAGAATTAATCGGCGAGTTGGATATTCGAGAGATAAAAACTCATTAATTTGAAGCGTGATACCATTTAAGTTTAGTCGTTTAAATTTTGATGAACTTCTTTTTACTTTCAGTAATGCATGGAAGAATGACTCGGGAAAAACTTATGATTGCACCAACTACAAGAAAAGATCTCATGATAGTCAATATGGGCCCTCACCACCCATCAATGCATGGTGTTCTTCGACTGATTGTTACTCTCGATGGTGAAGATGTTATTGACTGTGAACCAATATTGGGTTATTTACATAGAGGGATGGAGAAAATTGCGGAAAATCGAACAATTATACAATATTTGCCTTATGTAACACGTTGGGATTATTTAGCTACTATGTTCACAGAAGCAATAACCGTAAATGGACCCGAGCAGCTAGGCAATATTCAAGTACCTAAAAGGGCTAGCTATATCAGAGCTATTATGTTGGAGTTGAGTCGTATTGCTTCCCATTTGTTATGGCTTGGCCCTTTTATGGCAGATATTGGGGCACAGACCCCTTTCTTCTATATTTTTCGAGAACGAGAATTGATATATGACCTATTCGAAGCTGCTACCGGTATGCGCATGATGCATAATTATTTTCGTATCGGAGGAGTCGCTGCTGATCTACCTCATGGCTGGATAGATAAATGTTTGGATTTTTGCGATTATTTTTTAACCGGGGTTGCT